GATTAAAAGAATCTCCGTTCCAGAACCGTACGTGAGATTTTCATCTCATACGGCTCCTCCCTTATATGCCTAATGAAAATCTTTAAGTCATTTTTGATTCTGTGTATCGATTATTCTCATTATGAATTGAGCGGGGCTAGTGTTTTTACACGAAATTTCTAGCCAACCTTCCTGCGCAGGAGCTTTTGTTAGCAAAAGAACGTGTTGGTACTAGATAGAAAAGGTAACTCCAACCATTTATTTGTCTTCAACGCCCCCTAATTTCCAGGAATTAGTCACTTCAACAGTCTTTGATGGTTATCTGCGTATCCAAGGTACAAACGAGATGGATTTTTGTTGTCCCAACCATTCTTGTAAGTCCCAACCCAGATAAGGAAGGGGAGTAAGTTTTTTTGTTAACAAAGCTTTCGTCTTTTTTGTTGATTTCTAGGTGTAGTGCTTTTCCCCTATGCTGCCTATTGGAACTAGTAGAGTAGGATTTACCTATAATACAGAACCAATATAGGTGGAACCTTTCGCTCAATACTCAAATGGATAATGGAAGCATCTGAGGCTGCATTAATCGAGGATACACGATAGAAGGAATTGTTCTATTTATATTATAAACTTCACCTTCAACAAGCGTAGATTTTTTTTCAATAATTTTTTTCTCTCGCATAACATAAGTGGGGTAAAAAAAAAGAATCAAATCACACCATCTCTGTAATAGGTAAATGCCTCCTTTTCACCCGACGTTGTTGGAATTATTCGTAATAAAATATTGGCCACAACTGAAAAGGTCTTATCAATAAAATTTCCATTTATCCGCGATCTAGGCATAGGTACTAATCCATTCTAAATTTTTTCCCCCTAGGGGGAAAATGATCCTACAACGAAAGGAATTGTACAATACGAAATAGCATAAAAAAGATAAAAAAATTAATTCCATACATATTTATTTATATCAAATAAAATGTAAACATACGAACCCTATACTACTACTTCTACCCATATTCAAAGACTCAAATTTTTCCTTTTTGCAATAGAATACGATTCTAATTGATCCTGTAATATACCAACGGCAAAACTACTCCTATTTCTGAAGACTCAAGGAATTTTTCCTATGGATTCACTTTGATGATGATTGAAGTCTGATTCAAAGAGGGAAGTAAAAATAACTATTTGGTTTGTGTTATGTGTATAGTGAAGAGACTATACAATAAAATAGCCCCAGGATGAGTGATAAGTTTGTATAGAGACCTTTGAAATAATCGATTTTTGTGGTGAAAACTTTTAAAGAAATGAATTTTCTAATTTTTATGGAATCATGATCGAAAGGTATCCATTACTCTCTAAATAGTCTAAAAAAAAAAATAAACCCACCAATCCATTGAGTCCTTCCAATTCATTGCTTGAATACCGGAGCATTTCAGATTACTTTTCCCAAGAAAAAACTTTGAATTGAAGTAACGATCCTTATAAAAATGGGATATTTTAGTAGTTAGAATTGCTTGTACCTTATCTAGTCAACCTCCAAAAGAATAAAAAGAACTCGCTATTCGTTCAGTTCCTGGGTCATAATTGTTGTATAGGAAAGGTGGCCGAGCGGTTCAAGGCGTAGCATTGGAACTGCTATGTAGACTTTTGTTTACCGAGGGTTCGAATCCCTCTCTTTCCGTACCTTTATTCAACTAACCAACATCGGTGGCCAGAACAAATAAACTAAGTGATAGATTTGATGTTTCGTTTCGAATTTAATTGCTGCGATATGTAAAATTAGGGAATAATAATATGGAATAAGGTCGACAAAATCTCGGCCGATCTATGATACCTGAATGGGAAAAATCCGGAGCAAAACCCGGACTTTCTTTAATCTTAAATAAATTTCATTTGGAGAAGAGGGGGCTCCTTTATTCCATTTACGAAACCTTTTCTTTAAGGTAGGCTTAAGTCTGACGGGAATAATATTCTACAACTAGCAATTCATTTATTTTCAAACCGACCCATTTATTATCTATTATTTGATTGACTACTCCTTTATATGGGAAGGGGTGAAGAGTCAAATGTTTTGGCAATTCCTCGCTATGGGATGAATCCAGATAATTTTGAACGAGAACTTTGGATTTTTGCTTATCTCTCGCCATAATAATATCCGTGGGTTTGCAACGATAACTCGGTATATCTACTAGACGACCATTAACTAAAATATGTCTATGATTAACTAATTGGCGGGCTCCAGGAATAGTCCGAGCCATACCCAATCGAAAAAGGATGTTGTCCAAACGCATTTCAAGTAGTTGGAGTAAAACCTGACCTGTTGACCCTTTGGCTTTTCTAGCGATACAGAAGTATTTAAGTAATTGTCGTTCTGTAATACCGTAATGAAAACGTAATTTTTGTTTTTCTTCCAGACGAATACGATATTGAGATCTTTTGATGGAACGTGCTGGGTTTCGAAGATCTCTAGGCTTTTTATTAGTTAGTCCTGGTAAAACCCCCAGACGTCGTATTTTTTTGAAACGAGGCCCTCGGTAACGCGACATAAAGACTCCTTATTTTTTTTTATTAAAGAAATTAAAACTGAACTAAACGATAAATGAAGCGAAATCCCCTGAAGTTTTATATTAATTAATTATACTAGAACGAATAGATGAAAGATGTACGTATCCGAAGTTCCTCCTTGTTTTTGTATTAAAATTAATTTAGTATAGTATAAATAGTATCTATTTTATATATAATTTACTATATTGAAAATTAAATTTTTGTATATATTTATGCTTAGTTTAGTTAATATTTTAATTTTAAGTTTTGTTGTAGATTTTTATACATATTATAGAATCTAAATCGAAAAAAAGATGAAAAAGGATCCGTTGAGTTGTTCTGCCGAGATTTCTCTTTTTCGTTTACTTTTTATTTGTAGTCAGAAGTTTCTATGACATAAGAAATCATCGACCTTTTGATTGAAAAATAAAATAAAGGTGTTTTTAGTCTTTAATCATATCATATACTTTAATAAAAAAATAGAATAAATATAAAAAAGCCGGCTATCGGAGTCGAACCGATGACCATCGCATTACAAATGCGATGCTCTAACCTCTGAGCTAAGCAGGCTCACATAATACATAAGATAAATTTCACATGCATACATAATATAATTCCATAAACTAGCTATTAACTAGATAAAAAATAAAAAATCTATTCCAAATCTATACTGCAGTCGATAGAGTATCTTTTTAATAGAAAGATTACTATACCGATCTACAATTTTATATTTATTCCATTATAATTCTAACAATTAGAATAATACATTTTTTTATCATATAAATTAGAAATAAAAAAAAATGAAATATAAATATCTTAATTCGTGATTAAGTTTAGTTTAGATAGTTAATAATAATATTTTTATTCCTCTTTTATCGAGTTCTATTATATAGGATAATTATAGGATAATAATGATATTAGGCTAATAGAAATTATATAAAGGTTGACTGAATAAAAAGGGAAATTAAATAGGCCTATCCTATCTATAATCTATAAGACTATATAAAAAATCAATTCTGCTTGACATAGATAAAGATGCAGCAATTTAGATCAGAATAAGATATTCCTATGCTTTGATTTGGAAATTAAGAAAAAAAGAATCGACCCTTTGAGTATTCTTAAAAATAAAAATTCATAAATAGGGTAATATATCTGTCTATATTGAATTGAAGATAAAAAAACGATAGAATTATTTCTGATTGGCCCATATAAAATATGCGCTCCCACAATATATTTAAGAAAATAGGATGAAATATCTTTCCGTATATGAATTTATTGTATAAACTGGTTCCGGCATAAATTAATGGGAGATAAAAAAAAAGAGGAAAATACATCATATTGAGATCTTTAGCATACAAAAAAGGGGATATGGCGAAATCGGTAGACGCTACGGACTTAACTGTTTTGAGCTTTAGTATGGAAACCTACTAAGTGATAATTTTAAAATTCAGAGAAACCCTGGAATTAAAAAAATGGGCAATCCTGAGCCAACTCCTGCTTTCCAAAAGTAAGAATAAAAAACGGATAGGTGCAGAGACTCAACGGAAGCTGTTCTAACAAATGGAGTTGCCTCTCAGGCATTGTGATATGTTATATGAATTCTTCCATACAAACTTAAAAAGGGATGAAGAATAAACCTATAGGCATACCTATTTAATTATAAATACTATTATTATAAATAGAATATTAATATTGATGACGACCCGAATCTTTATTTTATGAATATGAACAAATAAAATAATTATTATGAATCGATTTCAAGTTGAAGAAATAATATAATATTCGTTTATTAAAATAAAGTATTTACTCCACAGTCTGATAGATCTTTTGAGGAACCAACCCGTTGGATGAGAATGAAGATAGAGTCCCATTCTACGTGTCAATCTCGACAACAATGAAATTTATAGTAAGAGGAAAATCCGTCGATTTTTAAAATCGTGAGGGTTCAAGTCCCTCTATCCCCAAAAGAGCTCATATAACTAATTCTCCTCTTTTTTTGTTAACGGTTCAAAAAGAATGGGGTCTCTTCCGGCACAAAGGGTTTCGAGTTTTTCTCTTATCACAAACACAAGTGTCTTATGATATAAATGATAGATGAACGGTTTTGAGCAAGGAGTACTCCACTCATTTGAATGATTTGCAATACATCTCATTAGACTTACATACAAAGTAATACCCTTTCACCTTAGTAATTGACATAAACCCCAGTTTTTTAGTAAACTGAGGATATGATGCGTAGGCAAGGCATAGGCAGTGGTCGGGATAGCTCAGTTGGTAGAGCAGAGGACTGAAAATCCTCGTGTCACCAGTTCAAATCTGGTTCCTGGCACACGATTTATTGGTATGAGTATCTAATAAATTAACAAATTAATTGATATGACTCGATATTAATCTGATAGGTCGTGCACATATGTAACCTCTACTTCTAGGTGTCTAGAGATATACCCACATATATATATATATTATATATAACTATAAAA